TAAATATTTATTTATTAATAAATAAAAAATACCAAAAAATTAGTATAAAGATTACTATATATAAAATATACAATAAAATATACGAAGAAATTCGCCCGCCTCCCACATATTTGATAGCCTCTCCCATAAAAAAACTTGTAATACCTATTCCATTCGGAATTCCATCAATTATTTTTTTATCAAAAAAATAATTGAATTTCACTAATTTTCTTACACTCGTAATTAAAGATATATCATAAAAAACATCTATATAACCACGATTATATGACCAATCATATATGACATTTTGAAAATTATCAGCAACAATTTTATTAAGAACACTTTTTTCAAATAAATTTAATAAATTCAAATTTTGTAAATATGAATAAACCGGTTTGTAAAAAAAAGACGCTATAAATATTCCTAAAAAAATTAGAATCACCGAAAAAGTTGCGTTTGTCAAAAATTCATACCAATCCACAATTTTTTTTGAATTTTTATGTAAAAGGTCTATAAACGGAATTAACAATTTTGATAATATATCCCAATCTATTCCTTTTTGGCTGAAAGAAATTCCTATGGCCCCAACCAATAAAGTAAAGAGCACTAAAACAAGCATAGAAAATCGCATAGTATTGTCCGATTCATTAGGATATAAACAAGCAGTTTTTTTAGCGCCAAAATAGGTAATATCAAAAAAAAGACGGGTTATGTTTTTGACATTTTGATTAATGCGATGTGGATATATCTTCCGGATAAAAAAAGAAGTCATTTCATTATTTTTCATTCTTAGTAAAGCTAAGAAAAAATTTTTGTTTTTTAATTTATGTTTTACTTCTTTCTTCCCCCATAAAGATATTGAATAGAATGAACTCTTTTTTTTTCCATTGAAATTTAAAAAATGAACGTTTAAATATCCTTCAAAAACAAGTAAATAGATCCGAAACATATAAAATGCAGTTAATCCTGCTGTGCAACAAGCTATTATTGCGAAAATTGGTGAATACAACCAACTATCATTAAGAATCTCATCCTTAGACCAAAAACAGGCAAAAGGTGGAATACCACAAAGAGAAAGTGTACCCACTAAAAAAGAAGTTTTTGTAATTGGTACATGTTTTGTTAAACCGCCCATAAGAACCATATTTTGACTTTTAGCTGGAGAATATCCGACAACAGCTTCCATTGAATGAATAATGGATCCAGATCCTAAAAACAACAATGCTTTTGAATAAGCATGAGTAATCAAATGAAATAAAGCGGCTCGATAAGATCCCATACCGAGAGCTAACATCATATAACCTAATTGAGACATTGTGGAATAGGCCAAATTTTTCTTAATATCTTTTTGAGCAATAGCTAAGGTAGCTCCTAATACTACTGTTATTAGACCTATAAAAGCTATTCCGTTCATTATTGCAGGTAGAACTATGAAAAGAGGAAGAAGTCGAGCCACAAGAAAAATTCCCGCGGCTACCATAGTAGCAGCATGTATAAGGGCGGAAATTGGAGTAGGCCCTTCCATAGCATCTGGTAGCCATACATGAAGAGGAAATTGGGCGGATTTAGCGACTGAGCCACAAAATAGCAAGAAGGCAAACAAGGTAACAAAAAAAATATTAACTTCATTTTTATAAATCAAGTTATTTATTATTTGAAACAAATCCCGAAATTCCAAACTACCTGTTATCCAATAAAGACCTAAAATTCCCAATAATAAACCAAAATCCCCTACACGATTCGTTACAAATGCTTTTTGACAAGCATTTGCCGCAATAGGACGTGTGAACCAAAAGCCTATTAATAAATAAGAACACATTCCAACCAATTCCCAAAAAACATAAATTTGTATCAAATTCGAACTAGTAACTAATCCTAACATTGAAATATTAAAAAGAGTCATATAAGCAAAAAATCTCAAATATCCTTGATCATGAGACATATAATTATCACTATAAAAAAGAACCAGAATGCCAACAGTAGTAATTAATATTGACATAATAGAAGTAAGTGAATCGATCAAGTACCCAAACTCTAAAGAAAGATCATTATTTATGGTCCAAGACCATACATATTGATAAATAGAACTATTATTGATTTGATGAATAGACAAATCAAGCGAAAAAATCATAACTATAGTTAACAATAAAATACTAGGAAAAGCCCACATACGGCGAAGATTTTTGGTTGCTGTCGGAAAAAGTAGAAGTCCCACTCCTATTAACATAGGAACTGGAAATGGAATAAAAGGTATGATCCATGAATATTGATGTGTATATTCCATACAATAAACAAAAAAATTCTGATTCTAATGAATTTTGTTTCTTATTCGTCGGTTTTTATTTTATCTTTTTTGTAAAGAAGGGATTCGGTTAATAAAAAGTAAACATAGAATTAATTCAAAAAATAGAATGATCTATTATTAATTATTCTGAATCTTTGTACAATATTTTTTTTTTTTTCAAATATTACAAAGTATAAACTTAAAATGGACCAATAACGAAATTCCTAGTGAAAAATAAACTTTTTTGAATTCATATGACATGACTCAATAATAATTTTTTTCAAAAACATTAGTTCATTTTTTAACTAATTTAATATTTTAAATTACAATAAACAATATCGATGTTTGGAAAACTTTATAAAAAAGATTATAATATTCAATGTTTTACTTGAAATAGGAAAAAAATGGGAATTAAGATAGATAAAATATATGGCTAATTAAAGATAAATTGATTTTCATTTACATAAAAATGTCTTTCACATCGAATTCTAGAACAATCAAAAATTATACGAATTCTATGGCAGTTCCTAAAAAACGCACTTCTATATCAAAAAAACTTATTCGGAACACTTTATGGAAAAAGAAGGGATATTTTACAACATTGAAAGCTTTTTCATTAGCACAATCTATTTTTACAGGGAATTCAAAAAGCTTTTTTTGTAACAAATACAAACGTTAGAATAATTTCAATTAATTGGATTCAATGAGTATTTTTAAATACAAAAATATTAATATCAATTTAATATCTAATATAGTATAATATTAATTTAGGATATTTACATTATATATATATATCTATAGATCTATAGATATATATATATTTCTAATAGAATTCTTTAAAATTCTTTTATTTAATGTTTACTAAACAAATATAGTATTTTAATTGATTCTTTGAATCTCGACAATTGACTAAAAATTAGTTATTATGATTTCGAGTAAGCCGCTATGGTGAAATTGGTAGACACGCTGCTCTTAGGAAGCAGTGCTAGAGCATCTCGGTTCGAGTCCGAGTAGCGGCATGACATCTTATCTTCTAAAAAATAGGTCCTATAATGAACTCCATTCTTATTTCTATTCCTAGTATTTAGATTTTTTTCATTATATATGGTATTTTCAAGTTTAGAGCATATATTAACTCATATATCATTTTCGGTCGTATCTATTTTAATTTCAATTCATTTGATAACCTTATTATTTGTTAATGAAATCTTAGGATTATATGATTCGTCCAAAAAAGGCATGATAATAACTTTTTTTTGTATAACAGGATTGTTAGTTACTCGTTGGGTTTTTTCGGGCCATTTACCATTTAGTGATTTATATGAATCATTAATATTTCTTTCATGGACTTTTTCCATGTTTTATATGGTTCCTTGCTTCAAAAAACATAAAAACTACTATTTAAATACAATAATAACACCAAGTGTTATTTTTACCCAAGGCTTTGCTACTTCGGGTCTTTTAACCGAAATGCATGAATCCTTAATATTAGTACCTGCTTTACAGTCCCATTGGTTAATGATGCACGTAAGTATGATGATATTGGGTTATGCAACTCTTTTATGCGGATCATTATTATCAGTGGCTATTTTAGTCATTACATTTCAAGAACTCATACAAATTCTTGGTAAAAGCAAGAATTTATATTTTTTAAATGAATCATTTTCTTTTGCTGAAATTAAATACATGAATATGAATGATAAAAATAATGTTTTACAAAAAACTTCTTTTTCGTGTTATAGAAATTATTATAGATCTCAATTTATTCAACAATTGGATCGTTGGAGTTACCGTACTATTAGTCTAGGTTTTCTCTTTTTAACGATAGGTATTATTTCAGGAGCAGTATGGGCTAATGAGGCATGGGGATCATATTGGAATTGGGATCCAAAGGAAACTTGGGCTTTTATTACTTGGACTATATTCGCGATTTATATACATACTAGAAAAAAGAGAAAATTGGAAGATATAAATTCTTCAATAGTGGCCTCCATGGGCTTTCTTATAATTTGGGTATGTTATTTAGGGATAAATCTTTTAGGAATAGGACTACATAGTTATGGTTCATTTACACCTAATTGAATTAAAATAAGTAAAGAACTTCACAAATACAAATATCGAAAACATAATATATAAAATAACAAAGAAAACTTCGAATAAAATGATGGAGAACCCTTTGAATCAAGTAATGTAGTAGTGATTCAAGGGGTTCTCACAAACAACAAACATATTCAATTATAATTCAAATTCATTTTTATGTAATTAATTAATATTAATAAAATACAAAAGAAATATTTGTTTTTGGATTGTGCATAGGATTTCTTTCTATTTTTTATTTTATTTTTCATTTATTCGTGAAAACTATCTATAAAAAATTAGATAGAATAGCTTCAACCTTGTCAGCAGAAAATGAAAAAATAAAATCTGGATAAATGCCAATACTTATTACGGGTATAAGGATAGAAATTGAAATAAATAATTCTCGTGGCCCCGAATCAAAAAAATAAGAATTTGGTGTATTAAAAAGCTTATATCCATAGAACATTTGACGTAAGATAGATAATGAATAAATAGGAGTTAATATCATTCCAATTGCTGTTACAAAAGTTATTAGTATTTTTGTGATTAAAAGATATTTTTGGCTGGTAATTATTCCCAACAAGACTATCAATTCTGCAACAAAACCGCTCATGCCCGGCAATGCAAGAGAAGCCATCGATAAGATAGTGAAAACCGTGAATATTTTTGGCATTGGGATAGCCATTCCACCCATTTCGTCGAGATAAAGAAGACGTAGTCTATCATAACTAGTTCCGGCCAAGAAAAAAAGCGCAGCGCCGATAAATCCGTGAGAGATTATTTGTAAAATAGCCCCATTGAGACCTGTATCGCTTATAGAACCAATTCCTAAAATTAAGAAACCCATATGAGATACTGAGGAATAAGCTATTCTTTTTTTTAAATTGCGTTGACCAAGAGATGTTGAAGCTGCATAGATTATTTGAATTGAACCTAATAGCATTAACCAGGGAGAAAATATAGAATGAGCGCGAGATAAAAATTCCATATTAATTCGAACCAACCCATATGCTCCCATTTTTAATAATATTCCGGCTAAAAGCATACAAGTGCTGTAATGTGCCTCTCCGTGGGTGTCTGGTAACCATGTATGTAAGGGTATAATTGGTGATTTGACAGCAAAAGCAATAAGAAATCCCATATAGAATATTATTTCCAGCGCCACGGGATATGATTGATTAGTTAATGATTCAAAATTTAATGTTGGTTCATTAGAGCTATATAAACTCATACCCAGAATTCCCAATAATAAAAAAACAGAACTTCCCGCAGTGTACAAAATAAACTTTGTAGCTGAATACAAACGTTTTTTTCCACCCCACATAGATAAAAGTAGATAAACGGGAATTAATTCTAATTCCCACATGATGAAAAAAAGTAAAATGTCTTGAGAAGAAAATGTTCCTATTTGACCACTATACATTGCTAACATCAGGAAATAGAATAATTTTGATTCTCGAGTAACCGGCTGAGCCGCTAACGTAGCTAACGTAGTGATAAATCCCGTTAATAAAATGGGTCCTAGAGAGAGTCCATCTATTCCGAATCTCCAGTAAAAGTCAAAAAAATGGATCCATTTATAATTTTCTGTCAATTGGATTAGTGGATCATCCAATTCGAAATGATAACAAAATACATAGGCTGTTAGAAGGAGATCAATTAAACATATACAAATAGTATACCATTTAATTACCTTATTTCCTTTATGGGGAAATAAGAAAATTAAGGAACCCCCGACTATTGGCAAAACTACAACTGTTGTTAACCAAGGAAAATAATTCGTGATAAAAATAAGATATACTTAGACTAGAAAAACCCGCGCTCAAAATAAAAAAAAAAATCTTTTCTTTTTTATTTTGAGCGCGGGTTTTTGCCAGTAAAAAAACGTACTTGTGTGCGGTTCTTTTTGAAACGTATCAATAAGCTAGACCCATACTTCGAGTTGTTTCATGCCATAAATAAACTCTAACACTTAAGAAATCCGTCGGACAGGCGGATTCACACCTCTTACAACCAACACAGTCTTCTGTTCTTGGGGCAGAAGCAATTTGTTTAGCTTTACATCCGTCCCAAGGTATCATTTCTAATACATCTGTTGGGCAGGCTCGGACACATTGAGTACATCCTATACATGTATCATAAATCTTTACTGAATGTGACATTAGATCGTAATCCTTGAACATAAAAAATTCAACATTTTCAATCTAGTAAACTCGTAAACGAATTCTATATATATTAGATACCAGATGAATCAATGATTTATAAGAATTTTGCTAATCAAAATCTACTTATAGATTAATTTCTAATTAAGAGAATAGAACCAAGATACTTTGATTTCTTATCTTTGTTTTCGCAAACATGATTCTAATTTATATATCATATATGCTAATTTGAATTGATTATATAGTACACACTATTATAAATTTTATAAATTCTACTTTTTTTATTTTTTATGAGTAATATTATTTATTCAACAAATTTGATTGATTGATACGGGTTGATTTTCTATTACGATAAATAGAGGAAACAATAGCCGGTCCGATAGCTGCTTCAGCGGCTGCAACAGCTATAACAAAAATTGAAAAAATATTTCCTTTTAATTGTCGACTATCAAAAAAATCAGAAAAGGTTACAAGATTTATATTAACTGCATTCAGTATAAGTTCAAGACACATAAGGGCTCTAACCATATTTCGGCTCGTGATCAACCCATAGATACCTATAGAAAATAAATAGGCACTTAAAACAAGTGCATGCTCGAATATCATTGACCAACTCCTTATCAATTTTTATTCATTTCGATATGAACAAGAATTCAACGGATTTGATTGACTAATAATATATAATAAGTCTACAACAAAATAATGTATTCGCAATAAAAAAAAGATTTTATACATAAATATTATTTTTCGTTCACATAGAATTCAATAAAAAGAAATGTGATAAAATCTAACAAAATTAAATTTTGATTTATATTATTAGTTCTAAAAATTTCTTATTGGCGAGCCACGACAATTGCACCTATCAAAGCAACTAAAAGGATTATTGAAATTAGTTCAAATGGAAGAAAAAAATCTGTTGATAAATGAATTCCAATTTGTTGACTAGTACTTATCAAATCTTGCTCTATAATCTGATTGGGTCTTGTAGTCCAAATAATCCCGTGCCATGATGTATCTAGAATAGTAGTTATTAGTGAAACAAAGATACTTGTACAAACCATCAAAGTAATTCCATCCCCAATGGTCCAAAGACGAAAATCTTGGTAATATTCCGAACCATTCATAAACATCACAGCAAATATTATTAAAACATTTATAGCGCCCACATAAATAAGTAGCTGTGATGCAGCTACAAAATGGGAGTTTGATAAAATATAGAATAAAGATATACAAACAAGAACTAGTCCCAACGAAAAAGCAGAAAAAATTGGATTCGTAAATAATACTACTCCCAGACTTCCTAATATAAGACCCGATCCAAGAAAGACTAAAAGAAAATCATGTAGCGGTTCGGGCAAATCCATTATATGTAAAATAAGAGATAAATAAATCGAAATTTCATGACCTTATTGATATGACCAGGAAAAAAAACTTATTAAATACTAAAATTCTCTCCGCATTGAATTCCACAAATCTTAAGATAAGATATGTGAATTGCTATAGGTACAGTTGTTATAGGATCAATATCATTTCATTCTTTTCTTTATATGAAAGAGTAATTTCAAAATAATAGAATATATATATTCTATTTTTTTCGTTTTTAGAAGAATTTTATAAATAATTTAATTTTATTTGAATTGTTCGAATCGTATAATCATCAATTACTGACACTGGTAAACGGCCCAAAGCAATTTGATTATAATTCAATTCGTGGCGATCATAAGTTGAAAGTTCATATTCTTCGGTCATTGATAAACAATTTGTTGGACAATACTCAATACAGTTACCACAAAATATACAGATTCCGAAATCAATACTATAATTAAGCAACCGTTTCTTTCGAATATCAGTTTCTAGTTTCCAATCAACAACGGGGAGCTCTATGGGACATACACGAACACATACTTCACAAGCAATGCATTTATCAAATTCAAAATGTATTCGACCGCGGAAACGTTCTGATGAGATTATTTTTTCATAAGGATATTGAATAGTTACAGGTAACCGATTTGCGTGAGATAGGGTAATCATGAAACCTTGACCAATGTACCTTGCAGCTCGGACTGTTTGTTGACTATAATTTATGAATCCAGTTACCATAAGGAACATATCGTGAATATCTCTGAATATTTTTTTTCTTTCTCTTGTTTGAAACAAGTTATAAATATATAAGGTCCACATTTTTTTTTACAGTGAAAACAGTTGAGACGAAGTTGTTAATAATAGATTACCGAGAGAAATGGGTAAAAGAAACTTCCACCCAAGATTTAATAATTGATCTATTCTTAGCCTAGGCAAAGTCCATCTTGTTGTGATAGAAACGAATAAGAATAAATAAGTTTTAGCTAGTGTAATAAAGATACTTATTATCGTTACAAAAACTCCATATGCTTTATTTATTTCAAAAAAGTCAGAAACGAATATGTATGGAATAGAGATATTTGAACCGCCAAAGTAAAGAACGGTTACAAATAAGGAAGAAATTAATAGGTTTAAATAGGAAGCAACGTAAAATAAACCAAATTTGATACCCGAATATTCGGTTTGATAACCCGCTACTAGTTCTTCTTCCGCTTCCGGTAAATCAAAAGGTAATCTTTCACATTCTGCTAGGGAAGAGATTAGAAAAACGATGAAACCCATAGGTTGACGCCACAAATTCCATCCCCAAAAACCGTATTTTGATTGTGCATCAACTATATCAACTGTACTTAAACTGTTAGATAATCCTAGTCGGTGATGACATTACTGTTACCATCTCTATTACAGAACCGTACATGAGATTTTCACCTCATACGGCTCCTTTAAAGCCTTAAAAAAATCTAAGGACCGGGCCGATTATTTATCCCTTGATATATCTCTAAGATAGATAAGATTCGATTTTATCGGACGGTTCTGAATTAGACCCATAGAATTCTGTCTGTTCTAATAAAAAAATTTTAAAATAAATACATTTAATAAAGAAAAAATACATTTTAACATTTATTTAAATAAATAAAAAAAACAAAAGGTACTTCTGAATTGATCTCATCCTTTAAAAAATTCAAATTTCAATTTGTTGAGTAATAACTTAATTCTTCTATAAAATACTCTTTTTAAATTATCAATAACTCCCTCATCATTTTCGATTACGAAAAAGAATTACATGTTCATTTTCTAAATTATGATATGAATTCTATCTCCATAAATATGGATATAAGACAAAAAAGAAAAAGGGGATCACTTTTTTTTTCGTTCTTATCCTATTCTTTTTTGTGCAAGTAAAATAAAAGGGGGACTTCAAAAAATTAAAGGATTATTTCGTTCCTGATAGTTATTTATTTAATCAGTGGATGGAAGTATACTCTGGATCGGAATTGTGGGGAGTACTGCCTTATTTTTTCTACTAACCGAAAGCCCCAATTAGTATTCTTTTTCTATTATACATAAATATTTTTTTGGATATTTTTAAAAATATACGTTACTAATCCTTTGTGTATTTTGGTGTTTCTAACCATCCATTCATTTTTTATTAATCCCTTATTTATGTTAATATATGTATGCTAATTCATACAAATGATATTGAAAATTTAAAAAGGGTTAGTCTTTTACGTCCGCTTCAAGACAGGATGACTAATCAACCAACCTTGGGAGAAACAACCACTTCTACCTATAATTTAATTCAATTTTTCACTTAATTCTTATACATAGAAAATGAGACTCAATATTTTTACTGCAATTTAAAATCATCATACTTTCTATTAACTATAAGTAAGTAATATAGTATTCTATAAATTATATTCAAAAGAAGCTGTTTTATTGCACTCATATAACTATCTGATTAAATTCTTCAATCCGAATGCGAAAAATAAAAAAAATCAATTGAATAGATATCTATATATATTCAATTGATTTTGCTACTTTACTATAAAGTACTATAAAGAGAGGGGTATAGCAAATAGTATCAAAAAATTTCTGTCTCAACGAATCGCACGTAGAGATATCGATAACACACATAGAGTTAATGGTATTTCATAACTAATCGATTGAGCAGCCGCTCGTAGACCACCCAAAAAGGAATATTTATTATTTGACCCATATCCTGACATAAGAAGTCCAATGGGAGCAATACTCGAAATAGCAATCCATAAAAAAACACCAATATTCAGATCAGATAAAACAAAGTTATAGCCAAAAGGAATTACTGAATAGCTTATTATAATGGATATGACTGATATAGATGGTCCTATACTGAATAAACGAATATCTCCTCTAGATGGAATAAGATTCTCTTTGAAAAGTAATTTTGTTCCGTCTGCTAGAGCTTGAAGAACTCCAAAAGGACCAGTGTATTCAGGTCCAATACGTTGTTGTATCCCTGCGGATATTTCTCTTTCTAACCATACAATTGCTAGTACACTTATTGTAATTCCCAATATAAGAATAAAAATAGGGACAAATACCCATATAATTCCATATATCTCTTTAAAAGATTCCAATCTGAAAAAAAAATGGATATTTTGTATTTCTGTTAAATCAATTATCATTTCAACGATCAACTTCTCCCATAATAATATCTATGCTACCTAGTATTGTCATAATATCGGCCAATTTCATTCTTTTAACTAATTGAGGAAGAATTTGCAAATTGATAAAACCTGGCGGACGAATTTTCCATCTCCAAGGAAAACCATTTTGATCCCCTATTAGAAAAATTCCTAATTCTCCCTTGGGGGCTTCAATTCTTACATAAAGTTCTTGTTTTGGCAATTCAAAAGTCGGAGACGGTTTTTTACTAATAAATCGATACTCAAACTCATTCCATTCTGGCTCTTTTTCTCTATCAAAGCAGCGGATTTCTAAATTTTCATAAGGTCCGCCGGGAATTCCTTCCAAAGCCTGTTGAATAATTTTTATGGATTCCGTCATTTCACCAATTCGAACTAAATAACGAGCTAACGAATCTCCTTCTTTTTGCCATTGAACTTCCCAATCAAATTCTTCGTAACATTCATAATTATCCACTTTACGGAGATCCCATTGTATTCCGGAAGCCCGAAGCATCGGTCCTGATAAACCCCAATTTATTACCTCCTTTATATCAACTACACCTACCCCCTCAACCCGTTCTAAAAAAATAGGATTTCGCGTAATAAGTTTTTGATATTCAACAATTCTTGTTAAAAAATAATCGCAGAAATCATAACATTTATCTACCCAACCATAAGGTAGATCAGTCGCTACCCCCCCGATACGAAAAAAATTATGCATCATTCTCATACCCGTCGCAGCTTCAAATAGATCATATATTAATTCCCTTTCTCTGAAAATATAGAAGAAGGGGGTTTGTGCACCAATATCTGCCATAAAAGGTCCTAGCCATAGTAGGTGAGAAGCTATACGACTTAACTCCAACATTATTACTCGGATATAACTGGCTCTTTTAGGTACTTGAATATTTCCCAACTGTTCTGGTCCATTTACAGTTATTGCTTCTGTGAACATAGTAGCTAAATAGTCCCAACGTGTTACATAAGGCAGATATTGTATAATTGTTCGGTTTTCCGCTATTTTTTCCATTCCTCTGTGTAAATAACCCAATATTGGTTCACAATCAATAACATCCTCACCATCTAGAGTAACAATAAGTCTAAGAACACCATGCATTGATGGGTGGTGAGGCCCCATATTGACTATCATGAAGTCCTTTCTTGTAGTTGAGATATTCATAGGTTTTTCCTCGATTTATTCTTTTATGAATCGCTTAAAAAAAAAGTTCATCAAAATTCAAGATCTAATCAATCGAATAATTGAGAATTACTCTTCAATTTAACGAATTTGTGACTCCCGAATATCAAACTGATTTATTAATTTTTTATACCGTATTCTATCTTTCTTTGACAAATAAGACAGTAATCTTTGCCGTTTTCCCAAAATTTTACGTAAACCTCTTTGAGATAAATAGTCTTTTCGGTGCAATTCAAAATGTGAAGTAAGTCTTCGTATTCTATTGGTAAATTTGAATATTTGAAATTCAACTGATCCCGAGTTTTTTTCTTTTTTTTCTTGTGAAATAACAGGTATAAATGAATTTTTTACCATAAAAAAATGAAAGTTTTTCCCTTCTCCTCGCTTTTTATAGATATTTTTATTTATTGATCAGTAATAGTAATGACACTAATTTTGAATTTTTTATATAAATCTGAATTTACTTAAGAATTCCTGATTTTTTTACAATCGAATTAATTTTTATAAATTTAATCAATACAATTTAAATAGATATAAAGTATACAATTTTTTATAGATTCACCATAAAAAATTGTATACTTAAAAAAAAGAGAATTTTGTTTATTCTTTTTTTTATCTAACGTATACATCATTGAATTAGTATCAATGCCATACCATAATACGTGTCTTTATTTATGTTATGTATCTATCTATATATATTAATTTATATATTAATTTGTCTTCTATTTACCATATCTATATGGTAAATAGAAGACAAATTTCAATTAACGAATTTTCACTCGCGGATACATATGTATCCTTGCTATACTGAAACGGCTTCCATTATGGGTATGAAACCAATAACGATTTATACAAGCTAAATCTTCTAATCGATATTTTGGCCAAAGAAAAATTTTGAAATTCATTAGTTTTTTTTTCTCTTTCTCAAAATATTTTCTTTTTTTAGTCAAAAGTTGAAAACAATTTTGGACTTTATTTTCATTATAAAATATTGTGTTTCTATGCATACTATTTCTATTATTTGGATTTAAACAAATTAGAATTCTCAATTCTCTACGACGTCTAGCGGATAAAATGTTTTCGGGAACAAGTAAATCATAATTATCTTTTTCTTTTTTTTCTGTTATCTTTTGATCTCTTGTTCTTGTAATGTATTTATCAAAATTTTTCTTATTAACATGAAATTTTTCTGGGTATTTGTGATAAATTTTGCGTTTATTCTTATGAATTAATGAAAGACCCATGGTTTGATACATAAAAAATTGTTTATTGTTTTTTCGAGACAGGCGAATTGGTTCGATAACAAATATTTCTTTTTTCGTAAATTTGTTATTTTTCTTTTTCCTTAAGCTCGGAAGAGTTAAATTCTTCTGATTTTGAATCATCATAATATCTAGACCTAGTTCTCCTCTTTGAATAGAGGCTATAGTAATTTCTCTTAAATTTTTCAATCTAATCAGGAGACAATATACTTTGACATTGTTAAATATTCTTTGACCTAAGAAATTATTCCAGTTTAAATGTAAAATCAAAAAATTTTTTAGTAATAAATTAAGTTCTGCCTCCATCTTGTTCTTGTCTTTCTTTTTCTTTATACCCTTACTATTCTTTTCACTGCCCAATCCTACATAATCGTTTTCAATATCTTTTTCTTGGTTTGAGAGAGATAATTCAAGATTTATTCGATCGGGGTATTCTGCTTTTGCCCGATTTCGAGTCTCTAACTCCAATTCAAGAGATTCCTTTTTTTTCGATGATCTAAAAATATTTATTATTTTTTTCATTCTACTAATGTTATTTTTATTTTCACTAACATTTTTATTTACATTAGAATGTAAAAAAAGTAATTTGATTGGTATAACCTGCGAGTTACCCCTATATGCATTATAAAATATCACAAATTTTGAAAAGAACCAAAATTCTGGATTCGATATGGAACGATTTAGTATTTCTCTATTGATTCCCATCCAATCAAAATACTTTCTATCCTTATTTTTTTCCATATCTATAATAGCATCTTCCGCTATATAATTCTTGATCAAGATATTACCTATGATATCAAATAATTCTTTTTTATACGTGTTGTAATTAGAAGAAATCACTTGGTTTTTATTTGCTTCAAATAGGGATCTATATCCGTAAATATATGAGTCTTTCTTATCTGCATAATTGATAAAATTATAGGATAAAAGATCGTATCTATATTGTTTTCTAATTTTTTTTTTTAATGCGTCTACTTGTTGTTCTTTGTAAAGAATTAATCGGCTTTTTTCATATGAATCCCATTTGGTTAAATCTTTATTTAGAGCTATACGACATTCAGTGATTCTATTTCTCCATTTTTGTGGTACTAATCTGGACCATCTACTTTTAGATAAGTCATATGGATAATAATGATCCTTTAACCAAATTGTCCATTGATTTCTTACAGAATTGAGAGGGTTCTTATGTTTTAATTTAGAATGAAATATTCCTTGTGCTCCAAAAAAAGAATCCTTTATTTCATTTTTAAGAAAAAAAAAATTTCCATCATATTGAAACACAGATCTTAACTTATATATATTTATGTTAATAATTCGGGTTTGTAATAATTTAAAAAATACATATGCTTGTGACAAAAAGGAGACCTCACAAGAATTATGTGAATTCGTATTTCTAGTATTAAAATATTTGTGTAAAATTGAAATAAAGCGAATTATACTTTGATTTGTTTTATAAGTTCTTTCTGCATTTGCTTCATTATCGTAAATCGATTTATTAAAAAATTTTTTTGTTGATTCAAGAAAAAGTTGTATATTGATCCTTGGAATACAAATGATATATAGAAAGATATCTATGTATATCCTTTTCATGAAAAATTTAAAAAAAGAATGTAATTTACGAGTTAATCGAACATTTCTTCTTCTTTGTAATATCTGCAAATTTTTTTTTTCTAATTCTATTCTTTTACTATTAGAAGTTGTTTTGTTCGAATGAATATTTGTCTCTGAAATTAAAAGTCCTTTTTTCATTTTTTCGATTTTTTTTATAACTGCTTTTCTTTTAGCATTCAGATCCTTTATTTTTTTTTTTGTCAATGAACAATTTGCCGAATTTATCGATTGAATTGAAAAGGTTGCTTCGGAAATCATTGGATTATTCTTACAAATTGTTGAATCTTTTTTGCTTTCGCTCAATTCATCTATCTTTTTGAATTTAAAATTAATAAATAGAAATTTGAAAAATTGTTTTATTTTGGTTAGGAATAGAATACTATTGAGAATACTTTTGAGAATACTTTCTATAATCTTTTTGATGATCTGTTTTGCTTTTTCTATTAAGATATTTAGAAACAATTTCAATTTTTCACTTAAAACTTTTAGAACAAGAAAAGTGAAAAATTGAAATTGTTTCGTTTTTTTTTTGAGTTCTTTAAAAATGGGGTCGAAAAATGAAAATCTATTTTTGGGAGAACCAGAAAAGGGCAAGTCGACTTCCATCCCCCAAACTGTTAGAAAACAAAAGTTCTTTTTTTTCATTGGATCTTTTTTCTTTTCATTGGATCGTAGCTTAGATTTGTGCCAAGGTTTTAGACGAAAAGGAAATAATATCTTTATCTGAATACCATCTGTTAGCCATTTTTGGGGAAACTCTTTTTCGGATAATTGAACGCCATTATATGTGCATTTAATATACATTTCTCTCTTCCAATCCCTATAATCTTCTGACCATTCTGGAAATTGAAAAAATAGTATACGAACAATATTTTTAATTATTATCAATGAAGGTAATATAATATATTTTCTAAGAATGGATTGGGTTATTAATAAAACACCTCTAATTACTTGAGCAAATATAATGCTATCCCAGGCTTCTGCTATTTCTATACGTTTTCTTTCCTCATTTTCTTTTTGTTTTTCCTCCTCTTTTTTCGAACTTTCTTTTGCCCTTTCCTCTGTATAACTCGAAATTTCAAATTCTGTCTTTTTTCGCATCCAATTTTTTAATATAAAAAAGATTTTCATTGATTTGAAAGTATCAAAAGAAAAGAATAATGGTTTTTCAATTTTATCCAAAAAAAGAGGGGAATGCACCCTTTTTTGAAAAAATTTCCAAGTAACTGTTTTACGCCTTTGAGCACGTATAGATCCTTTGATTATGTCTCGCCGAAAATCGGATTGTTGGGAATAACGTATTAAAGCCAATTCGTTTTTTTTTTTTTTAGCATTATCAGTATCTCCAGTATCATTATAAGTATCGTATTTCTTAAAAAATTTAGATTTATTAGTCAAAATGACTACACGTTTGCCTTTTCTAGAACGAATTTGATAATTCTCTGCTTCATTTTTTCCCTCCAGTTGTTCCAATTCGTCAATAAATTTGTATGACCATCGAGGAACTTTTTTACTGATTTCGTTTATTCTAATACACTTAGTTCTATTTCGATTTACTATTGTTTTTTGGTTCAAATCTGTTCTAATTGCATCGAATAATATTTTTATTATTTGTTTTTTTTCTTCTTCATCTTCATAATTAATTTTTACTTGTTCATGTTCTGGAAATAAATAGAGTGCTTCAAAACTCAAGCTTGATACTAATTTTTTTGAAAATTTACTGATTAGATTAAAAAAAAAAAATGTAGTTACTAATGATTTTCTAGCAAATGTTTTTATTTTTTCCTCTAATTCTGGATAATTACTATTATTATTTTTATAAATATTATTATAAATAAGGATACCTTGAATTTTATTTATCAAAATGTGATTTTTTTTGTAAGTTTTTTGATGTTGCATTGAGGTTGAAAAACCATTTTTGATTCGTCCACGAAAGGGTCCGTTCAAGAAAGGATCATATATTTTAGTTAAATATTTTGTTTTAGTTTCATCATTACACAATCGAATTCGGTTTTCGAATATATCCAGAGAAATAAATTCCTTATCCATAACTTTTGCCCTTTTTAGAAATTCATTGCTCAATTTGTTTCTTTTTTCTTCATTAGTATAGTTCCAATAATTAGACAATTCATCATAGGAAATTTTATCTCTTGTGAAGAGATAAATTTGGGTTTCCATCATTTTATGAAAAGTTGATAAATTTGGTGGATACGTAAAAGATATTCTTTCTCTTCCATCACTTTCACATGTATGAAAAAAAAATTCTGAAATTTCATTTTTTACGATATTTTCAAATCGATTATTTTTTATATATCGAAATGGACGATTCCATTGTTTATAATTGAAAAGAATGTTTACGAGAGGTTTTTGAACAAACCCTAATTTATATTTGTCGA